AATGAAGTGTCTGACTATAGAGTTACTTTGATAGGGTAAAAAAAGTGAATTTTCACCTTCATTATAATTAATAGAATTAAACTATTTCTTTAAGCTTCAAAAACTTATGTACATTATATACTAAATTATAAAAAGATAAGCTAATTAAGCTACTGGGCTCATACCCCATCAATAAAGGTTACAATCCTTTTCTTTTTAATGTATTATAAGCTTTTATTTTTTAATTCTCTTATAATTGGAACCTTAATTGCTATTTCTTCCTACTCTTGGATAGGAATATGAATAGGATTAGAAATTAATCTTCTCTCTATGATCCCCCTCATTAGAGACAACAAAAATATAATAGCCTCAGAAGCTGCTTTAAAATATTTCATTATTCAAACAATAGCATCAACATTGTTATTATTCTCAATTATTATAATATCAATGAAATTTATATATCAAATAAATTTAATCACTTACTTTAATTTAATTTTTAACACTTCATTGTTCATCAAAATAGGAGCAGCCCCATTCCATTTTTGATTCCCCGAAATAATAGAAGGATTAAATTGATTAAATGCCATTATCATACTTACTTGACAAAAACTAAGACCCATAGTATTACTAACGTATTCTAATACAACCTCCATATATCTAATTTTAACAATTATATTTAGAATAATAATCAGAGGAATTATAGGCCTAAATCAAACTAGATTACGGAAAATTATAGCTTATTCATCTATCAACCATATTGGATGAATAATCAGTTCAATTATATTAATTGAAATTGTTTGATTTTACTATTTTATTATTTATTGCATTATTACTATTAATATCAGAATTATATTTATAAAATTAAATGTTTTTCATATCAATCAATTATATATTTCAATAAATTACCATATTTTACTTAAATTATTCTTTGCCTTAAATTTCATGTCTTTAGGAGGATTACCCCCATTTTTAGGGTTTTTCCCTAAATGACTTACCATTCAAACTTTAATCCAAAGAAATATGTACTCAATTGCTTTCATTATAATTCTAATAACTTTAATAACACTTTTTTTTTACCTCCGAATTACTTTTTCAATTTTACTACTAAGAAAAGCAGTTTTAACATTTTACACACAACCAAAAATTAATACTAATTACATTATAGCATTTAATTTTATTACATTATTAAGATTAATTTTCGTTACTTTGATATTCAATTTCTTATAAATTAAACCTGAAGGATTTAAGTTAAATTAAACTAAGAACCTTCAAAGTTCTAAATAAAGTAAATTCTTTAAGCCTTAGGGCTTAGCCCATCTTTAAATTTGCAATTTAAAATTCTTTTTGAACTATAAAGCTTGATAAAAGAAACTAATTTCGTATGTAAATTTACAGTTTACCGCCTAAACCTCGGCCATTTTATCGAATAAATGGCTATTCTCTACAAATCACAAAGATATCGGAACTTTATACTTTCTATTTGGAAGTTGAGCAGGAATAGTAGGCACTTCCTTAAGTTTACTGATTCGTGCTGAATTGGGAAACCCAGGATCTCTAATTGGAGATGATCAAATTTATAACGTAATCGTAACAGCTCATGCTTTCATTATAATTTTTTTTATAGTAATACCTATTATAATTGGAGGATTCGGAAACTGATTAGTTCCTTTAATGCTTGGAGCCCCCGACATAGCATTTCCCCGAATAAATAACATAAGATTTTGACTTTTACCTCCTTCATTAACTCTACTTCTAATAAGAAGATTAGTCGAAAGAGGGGCAGGTACAGGCTGAACAGTTTATCCCCCACTATCAGCCAATATCGCCCATAGAGGAGCATCAGTTGATTTAGCAATTTTTAGACTTCATCTTGCAGGAATTAGCTCAATTTTAGGTGCAGTAAATTTTATTACTACTGTAATTAACATACGATCAACAGGAATAACTTTTGATCGAATACCCCTATTTGTTTGATCTGTAGTTTTAACAGCACTTCTTCTGCTATTATCCCTCCCAGTTTTAGCAGGAGCAATTACTATACTATTAACAGATCGAAATATTAATACAACATTTTTTGATCCCGCAGGTGGAGGAGACCCCATTCTCTACCAACATTTATTTTGATTTTTTGGTCATCCAGAAGTTTACATTTTAATTTTACCTGGATTTGGTATAATCTCCCATATTATTAGCCAAGAAAGAAGAAAAAAAGAAACATTTGGAACTTTAGGTATAATTTACGCTATAATAGCTATTGGTTTACTAGGATTTATTGTTTGAGCTCATCATATATTCACAGTAGGTATAGATGTAGACACACGGGCATATTTTACGTCAGCAACAATAATCATTGCTGTTCCTACAGGAATTAAAATTTTTAGATGATTAGCTACTCTCCATGGATCACAATTAAACTACTCCCCGTCTCTTTTATGGGCATTAGGATTTGTATTCCTATTTACAGTAGGAGGATTAACAGGAGTAATTCTAGCTAATTCATCAATTGACATTATTTTACATGATACTTACTATGTAGTTGCACATTTCCATTATGTCCTTTCCATAGGAGCTGTATTTGCTATTATAGCAGGTTTTGTTCATTGATTCCCTTTATTTACAGGTTTAACAATAAATTCAAAATTTCTTAAAATTCAATTTTTAACAATATTTATTGGTGTTAATATAACATTCTTCCCTCAACATTTCTTAGGATTAAGAGGAATACCTCGACGTTATTCAGATTACCCAGATGCTTACACAACTTGAAATATTATCTCATCTATTGGATCTTTAGTTTCTTTAATTAGTATTTTTATCTTTTTATTTACTATTTGAGAAAGGCTAATTTCATTACGAAAAAGAATTAGGTCTTTAAGAATATCTACATCAATTGAATGACTCCAACAAATACCCCCTTCAGAACATAGTTATTCTGAACTTCCAATGCTTACTAACTTCTAATATGGCAGATTAGTGCAATGGATTTAAACCCCAAATATAAAGATTAAACTTTTTTTAGAAATAGCTACTTGAAATACCATTTTACTTCAGGATAGGGCATCCCCATTAATAGAGCAACTCTCATTCTTTCATAACCATGCTCTTCTAATTCTCTTTATAATTACCGTTCTAGTAGGTTATTTAATAGGAACTTTATTTTTTAACCAATTTAATTACCGATTTTTATTAGATGGTCAAACTATTGAAATTATTTGAACTATTTTACCTGCTGTAACACTAATTTTTATCGCATTACCGTCTTTACGCTTACTTTATCTTCTAGATGAAGTTAATAACCCTTTAGTAACTATCAAAACAATTGGGCATCAATGATATTGATCATACGAATATAGAGATTTTATAAATTTTGAATTCGATTCCTATATAATTCCTTTAACAGAAATAAAACCTCAAAATTTTCGTTTATTAGATGTTGATAACCGAGTAATTGTCCCCTTTAACTCCCAAATCCGAATGATAGTAACAGCTGCCGATGTTATTCATTCATGAACTATCCCGGCTTTTAGTGTAAAAATTGATGCAACACCGGGCCGACTAAATCAAATTAGATTCCTAATTAATCGAACAGGATTATTTTATGGTCAATGCTCAGAAATTTGTGGAGCAAATCATAGATTTATACCTATTACTGTAGAAAGAATTTCACCTTCATTTTTTACTAAATGAATCTCAAAAATAAATAACCTATCATTAGATGACTGAAAGTAAGTAATGGTCTCTTAAACCAATTAATAGTAGTTTAACATCTACTTCTGATGGCCAAAAATTTAGTTAAGATATAACATTAGTTTGTCATACTAAAATAATCATAATTTGATAATTTTTAATTCCACAAATAGCACCTTTAAACTGACTATCTTTATTTTTTTTAATTATTATTATTTTTTTACTTTTTAATGTATTAAATTACTTTAGATTCTTACAGCCCTTAAAAACCCAATCTCATAACCCTACAATTAAAAAAATTAATTGAAAATGATAACTAATTTATTTTCATCTTTTGATCCTAGAACTTCTTTTAATTTAAGATTAAACTGATTAAGAATACTATTAGGGCTAATATTTATCCCCCCAGTATTTTGATTAATTCCTTCACGCCATAATTTTCTATGAATTAAAATTATTTTAACATTACACCAAGAATTTAAGGTTTTAATTGGTAATAATAATATTAAAGGAAGAACCTTAATATTTATTTCATTATTTTCTATAATTGTTTTCAATAACTTTTTAGGATTATTTCCATATATTTTTACAGGAACAAGACATTTAATTATAACATTATCTCTTGCCTTACCTTTATGAATTAGATTCATATTATACGGGTGAATTAATAACACTATCCACATACTTGCTCATTTAGTTCCCCAAGGAACACCCCCAGCTCTTATGGCATTCATAGTAGTAATTGAATCAATTAGAAATATTATTCGTCCTGGTACTTTAGCTGTTCGATTAGCTGCTAATATAATTGCTGGACATTTACTAATAACTTTACTAGGAAACACAGGATTAAATTTATCAATTTTTATACTAAGTATTCTTATTATCACACAAATTCTTTTATTAATTTTAGAATCTGCTGTTGCGATCATTCAATCTTATGTATTTGCTGTATTAAGAACTTTATACTCTAGAGAAATTAATTAATGTCAAGACATAAAAATCACCCTTATCATTTAGTTGATGCAAGACCTTGACCTATTTTAGGCGCTTTTAGAGCTATAATTACAATAATTGGAATTATCAAATGATTCCATTTTTATAATAATTCTTTATTTTACTTAGGGACATTAATCACAATTTTAATTATAATTCAATGATGACGAGATATCACTCGTGAGGGAACTTTCCAAGGACTTCATACTTACGCTGTAACTATAGGTTTACGTTGAGGAATAATTTTATTTATTACATCAGAAGTATTTTTCTTTATTTCTTTTTTTTGAGCCTTTTTTCATAGTAGCTTAACACCCGCTATTGAACTAGGGATACTCTGACCACCCAAAGGAATTACCCCATTTAACCCAATTCAAATTCCATTATTAAACACTTTAATTCTTTTAACTTCAGGATTAACTGTAACTTGAGCTCACCATAGATTAATAGAAAATGACTATAACCAAACAATGCAAGGTCTTGGTTTAACAGTTTTACTAGGAGTATATTTTACTTTATTACAAGGTTACGAATATTTAGAAGCCCCCTTTACTATAGCAGATTCTGTTTATGGATCAACATTTTTTATTGCTACTGGTTTCCATGGATTACATGTTATTATTGGCACAACCTTTTTAGCTGTTTGTTTAATACGACATTTTAATAACCATTTTACTTGTATCCATCACTTTGGATTTGAAGCTGCTGCTTGATACTGACATTTTGTTGATGTAGTATGACTATTTCTTTATATTTCTATTTACTGATGAGGTAGATATTTATATAGTATAATAATTATAATTGATTTCCAATCAAAAGATCTAAAAAAAATTAGTATAAATAATCATTATAATTTGAAATATAGGGTTAATTATTTTTTCTATCTCTTTTATCTTAATTATACTATCTTTTACAATCTCTAAAAAAAGATTTATAGACCGAGAAAAAGCTTCTCCATTCGAGTGCGGATTTGACCCCAAAAGATCAGCCCGTTTACCCTTTTCTTTGCATTTTTTTTTAATTGCAGTAATTTTCTTAATTTTTGATGTTGAAATTACTCTTCTTATCCCTTTAATTCTAACAATAAAAATTACTAATATTACTATATATACCTATATTGCTCTTTTCTTTTTAATGATTCTTTTAATAGGACTTTACCATGAATGAAACCAAGGGGCCTTAAATTGAGCTCTTTAGGGTAATAGTTAAGTATAACATTTAAGTTGCATTTAAAAAGTATTGATTTTTCAATTTACCTTAAATAAGAAACAATTAATTGTATTTAGTTTCGACCTAAAATTTAGGTGTATGAACACCCTTATTTAAATTAATTGAAACCAAAAAGAGGTATATCACTGTTAATGATACTAATGAGAAAAACTCCAATTAAGGAAATAAGATATTCAAGGGTAAGCTTCTAACTTAACTCTTTAGCAGTGAAAGTCTGTTAATATTTCTATTTATATAGTTTAATAAAACATTATTTTTTCATAATAAAATTAGAATAAATTTATTCTTATAAATATTTAAAAGTAAATTTTACTTCCCTGATAACTTCACTATCATACTCTATATAAGCTATTTAAATTAAATATATAAAATTATAAAAATTACCCATATTATAATTAAAAGTATAAAAATCTTATAATTGTTATTAAATATAAACTGTAAAAATACAGAAGTATTACTAATTTTACTATATAAATTTTGTCTTCCATAATACTCTGATCAGCCTTGATCAATAGTTTTATATAACTTACTACCTAATTTAATTGGATAATAATTTAAACCAAATGTTGAAATATAGGGTATATTCCACATAGAAGAAAAAAAAAGTCTTGAATTTAACAAATAAAAAGATTTTAATCTATCATTTAAAGTAAACTTAGAAAGTTCAAACCCAAACCAAGCCCCAAAAAATGATACAATTAAAGCTATAATTTTTATTGTAAAAGGTAAACAAATAAAATAAGGTGTTGGGAATATCAACCATATTAATATTCTTCCCCCAACAATAACTAAAAAAATTAAACCTGATATCCCTTGAAGTATAATTTTTCTATTATCATTAATTTTACTTAAAGAATAAAAACAAAAATTTCCTACCAAAACATAATAAATTAAACGAAATGTATAACAAACAGTTAATCCTGTTGAAAAAAAGAAAATAACATAAATATAGATATTTAAGTATCTTATAGATAAAACCTCTAAAATTAAATCCTTTGAATAAAACCCCGATAAAAAGGGTAAACCGCATAATGCTAAATTTGAAATTATAAAATAAGTACAAGTTAAAGGTATAACTTTAATTAACCCCCCTATATACCGAATATCTTGACAATTTCTTAATCTGTGAATTATACACCCTGCGCATATAAATAATAAAGCCTTAAATAAAGCGTGAGTTAATAGATGAAAAAAAGCTAATTGATACTCCCCTAAAGCTAAAATACTAATTATCAAACCCAATTGTCTTAAAGTAGACAGAGCAATAATTTTTTTTAAATCAAACTCAAAGTTTGCGCCTATTCCTGCTATAAATATAGTTATTGTTCCAATAAATAATAAAATTAATATTAAATTACTTGTTAATGCAAAATTAAAACGAATTAATAAGTAAACACCTGCTGTTACTAAGGTAGAAGAATGAACTAAAGAAGAAACAGGTGTTGGAGCTGCTATTGCCGCAGGCAACCAAGAAGAAAATGGAATTTGAGCTCTTTTAGTTATAGCTGCTAATATAATTAATAAAATAATAATATATATTTCTATACTATTTTTATATACATCAATATAAAAAATATAGTTAAATCCCCCAAAATTTATTATTCATGCAATTGCTATTAATAAAGCAACATCTCCAATACGGTTAGTTAAAGCTGTAATTATCCCTGCATTATAAGATTTAATATTTTGATAATAAATAACTAAACAATAAGAAACTAACCCTAACCCATCTCATCCTAATAAAATCCTAATTAAATTAGGAGAAATAATCAATAACATTATAGATAAAACAAATATAGAAACTAATATAATAAATCGATGCAAATAAATATCTCCTTCTATATACTCTTCACTATAGTAAATTACTATAGAAGAAATAAATAAAACAAAACTCATAAATAATAATGACATCCAATCAAGTAAAATGGTTATAATAATTCTACAAGAATTAATCCTTAATATTTCATATTCTAATATTAGTCTATAATCTAAAATTATAAAATTTAAGCTTAATAAAAATCTTAATACTCTAAAAAATAAAAACGTTACAAAATAAATTAAACAAATAGAAATAATTTAAAGTAAATTTTACATCTTTGATACCACAAATCAATATTTTTTATTAAACTATTTAAATTACAATCATAAAACTAAAAATTCTCTCTTTAAAATTAAGATATTCAAGGGTAACCAATGAAGTAATAATAATAAATACTCACGAACAAACCCTCTTGAAAAAGAATATAAATTTCTAACTAACTTGCCGTGTTGACTATAAGAATATAAATATAAAGAATACGCAGCTCTAAAAAAAGATATTAAAGATAAAAAAACCATTGTTCAACTCCTTCATCTAACTAATCTATTAATTAAAATAATCTCACCCAGTAAGTTTAATGAAGGAGGAGCCGCTATATTACAACAACTAAATAAAAATCATCATATTCTTATTATTGGTATTAAATTGATTAGCCCCTTATTTAAATAAATACTTCGACTATTTAACCGTTCATAAGAAATATTTGCTAAACAAAATAATCCTGAAGAACATAAACCATGAGCAATTATTATAACTAAAGCCCCTCTTATACCCCAATAACTTAAAGTTAAAATCCCTCTTAATACTAAACCTATATGCGCTACAGAAGAATAAGCAATTAAAGCTTTAATATCAACTTGACGTAAACATATTAATGAAACAAAAAATCCCCCTACTATTCTAATTGTAATAAAAATATAGTTTACTTGTAAACCTACAGTTAAAAAAATATTTATTAAACGTATTAATCCATACCCTCCTAATTTTAATATAACTCCAGCTAAAATTATAGAGCCAGCAACTGGAGCTTCAACATGGGCTTTAGGGAGCCAAAGATGAACAAAAAATATAGGCATTTTAATAAAAAACACTATATTTATACATATAAATAACAAGAATCTTTTTACATCATAACATAAAAAGAAAAAATCTAAAGAATGAAATTTTTCATAATAATAAAAAATCCTAATTATTATAGGTAATGAAGCAAATAATGTATAAAATAACAAGTAAACCCCTGCTTGCAAACGCTCAGGTTGATACCCCCAACCAATAATTAATAAAAGAGTGGGAATTAAGCTAAACTCAAAAAACAAATAAAAAATAAATAAATTTAAAGAACTAAATGTTATAACTAAAGATAATAATAAAATAATTATTACTAATAAAAATAAATTATAAAAATAGTTTTTTCTATAAATACTTTCAGAAGCTAATAATATTAAAGAACAAATCCACAAACTTAATAAAATTATTATAAAAGATAAAAGGTCATACCCTATAAAATAAGAAATATTTATATACAAATAATTAAAACTAAATCTTAACCCAAATATAAATGTAATAAAAAAATATATATATTGATTAAATCAGTATCTCTTTTTAATACAACTTAAAGGTACCAATATTAATATTATAAAAATAAACTTTATCATAATACATTAAAAGTTTGAAAATAATCATTTCCATGTGTTCGTATTATAGAAACTAATAACGATAAACCTAAAGCTCCTTCACAAACTCTTATAGTTAAAAATACTATACCAAAATAAAATTCAAAATTAAAATATATTAAAAATAGATATAAATTAAAATATAACCCTAAAATAATATACTCTAACCTTAATAATATTAAAAGTAAATGTTTACGTTTAATACAAAAAGAAACTAATCCTGTAAAATATATAATCACTGAAAATAACATACAAAAAATTAACATTAGTTTTAATAATTTAATAAAAATACTGGTCTTGTAAATCAGAAATAAGGATTTTCTTTTAAAACTTCAGAGAAAGAGTAAACCTCTATCATTAATCTCCAAAATTAATATTTTAAATAAACTATTCTCTGTATAATCTTATTACTAATAACATTATCTTTTATTAGTTCAATAACTTTTATATTTTTAAGTCACCCTTTATCTATAGGGCTTATTTTATTAATACAAACTATTATTATAGCTTTAACTATAGGTTTTTTTAATATTAATTTCTGATATTCTTATATTTTATTCCTTATTATAATTGGAGGAATATTAGTTTTATTTATTTATATAACAAGAGTAGCTTCAAATGAAAAATTTTCATTTTCTATTAAAATTACATTAATAATTAGAATTATAACTTTAGGATTTTTATTCAGTATTGCTATAATAGACCCCTACTTTTCAGACATCAACTCAATTTACACAGAAAACTTAGATAATTATAAAGAATATAATATATCATTTAGAAAATATTTAAGTTATCCTAATATTATCATTATATACATAATAATTATTTATTTATTAATTACATTAATTGCAGTTGTAAAAATTACTCAAATTGAAAAAGGACCTTTACGTCAAACTAACTAATGAAAACACCATTACGAAAAGCTTCCCCCCTATTAAAAATTATTAATAATAGAATTATTGATTTACCTACACCATCTAATATTTCTGCTTGATGAAATTTCGGATCCTTATTAGGACTCTGTCTTTTTATTCAAATTATCACTGGAATTTTCTTAGCTATACATTTTACAGCCCATATTGACATAGCATTTAATAGAGTAATTCATATTTGTCGAGATGTAAATTATGGCTGATTATTACGAACAATTCATGCTAACGGGGCTTCTTTTTTCTTTATTTGTATTTATCTACATATTGGCCGAGGAATATATTATAGAAGCTATAATTTGCATTTAACATGAACTATTGGAGTAATCATCCTTTTTATAGTAATAGCTACAGCATTCTTAGGGTATGTATTACCTTGAGGGCAAATATCTTTTTGAGGGGCTACTGTTATTACCAATCTTCTCTCTGCTATTCCTTATCTAGGAAATATGATTGTCCAATGATTATGGGGGGGATTTGCAGTAGATAACGCCACTTTAACTCGATTTTTTACATTACATTTTATTCTTCCTTTTATTATTTTAGCTTTAATAATTATTCATTTATTATTTCTTCATCAAACTGGTTCCAATAACCCTTTAGGATTAAATAGAAATATCGATAAAGTACCTTTCCATCCATATTTTACTTACAAAGATACTTTTGGATTCATTATAATAACTATATTATTAATATTTCTAGTTTTAATTAATCCCTATCTTTTAGGAGACCCAGAAAACTTTACACCCGCTAACCCTTTAGTAACCCCAGTCCATATCCAACCAGAATGATACTTTTTATTCGCATACGCTATTTTACGATCAATTCCTAATAAATTAGGTGGAGTAATTGCTTTAATTATATCAATTGCTATTTTATTAATTATACCTTTAATTAACAAAAAAAAATTTAGTAGAACTCAATTTTACCCATTAAATAAAATTTTATTTTGATCTTTTGTCTCTATTGTAATCTTATTAACATGAATCGGAGCTCGCCCAGTGGAAGATCCATACATTTTAACAGGTCAAATTTTAACAATTATATATTTTAGTTATTATTTCTTAAACCCCTTAATTCATAAAATATGAGATTATATTATTTTTAAAACTTAGTTAATGAACTTGTTAAAGTGTATATTTTGAAAATATAAAAAAGAGTTTATTCTCTATTAACTTTACTAAATTTTATTCACTAAATAAAATAAGAAAAGATAACCAACTTTAAACCTAAAAAAAAAAATAAAAAATTTAAAGAAACTGGTAAATAACTTTTTCAACATATATATATTAACTTATCATAACGGTACCGAGGTAAAGTACCTCGAACTCAAATCCAAATAAATGCTATAAAAGTTAACTTCAAAAAAAAAAATAAAGAAAAAATATCTCCCCCTATAAATAACAACACACATAATATACTTATAAATAAAATTCTAGCATACTCAGCCAAAAAGATTAAAGCAAATCCCCCTCTTCTGTACTCTACATTAAACCCAGAAACTAACTCTGATTCTCCTTCTGCAAAATCAAAAGGAGTCCGATTAGTCTCAGCTAAACTTGAAGATAATCATATTATTCTTAAAGGTAAGCACAGAAAAAAAAATCATACTATTTCTTGATATTTTATAAAATCTATTATATTTAAATTTAAAATTAACAATAAAAAAGATAATAAAATTAATGATAAACTTACTTCGTATGAAATTGTTTGAGCTACTGATCGAATACCCCCTAATAAAGCATAATTAGAATTTGACGATCAACCAGAAATTATGATAGTATAGACCCTTAACCTAGAACAACATAAAAAATATAAAATACCTAAATTAAACCTAAATATAAATGTCAAAAAAGGTATACATATCCATAATAAAAGGGCTAAAAATAAATTAAAAACTGGAGATATATAATAAATAAAAAAATTTGATATTAAAGGATAAGTTTGTTCTTTAGAAAATAACTTAATAGCATCACTAAAAGGTTGAGGAATACCTATAAATCCAACTTTATTGGGCCCTTTACGAATTTGGATATACCCTAAAACTTTACGCTCTATTAATGTTAAAAAAGCTACACCAATTAAAACACAAATAATTAAAACTAAACTCGTAAATAATAAAAGAAATAAATCTTGTAATATAATGTATTACTTGTGTTAAACACATATTTAAATTCTAAATTTAAAGCACTAATCTGCCAAAGTAATATTCATATTCAAATTATATTAAATTTTAAAGGTATCTGATCCTTTCGTACTAAAATACCTATATTTTTTAAAGATAGAAACCAACCTGGCTCACGCCGGTTTAAACTCAGATCATGTAAAATTTTAAAGGTCGAACAGACCTAACCTTTTAGCCCCTACACCAAAAGTTAATTTTAATCCAACATCGAGGTCGCAAACTTTTTTTTCGATAAGAACTCTAAAAAAAAATTACGCTGTTATCCCTAAGGTAATTTAATCTTGTAATCATTAAAAATGGATCATTCAATCATAAATTAATGTTTTTAAATAAAAAAAGTTTAATCAATTTTTCTGCTGCCCCAGCAAAATAGTTTAAATTATTAAATATATAAATATGCTAAAATTAAATAATAATTTAAACTATAAAACTCTATAGGGTCTTCTCGTCTTTTAAAATTATATAAGCTTTTTTACTTATAAATAAAATTCTATATTCAATTAAATTGAGACAGTTACTTTCTCGTCCAACCGTTCATTCCAGCTTTCAATTAAAAAACTAATGATTATGCTACCTTTGCACGGTCAAATTACCGCGGCCATTCAAATCCTCATTGGGCAGGTCAGACTTTAAATTATAATCAAAAAGACATGTTTTTAATAAACAGGCGAAAAGTGTATTTGCCGAGTTCCTTAATTTAACCTTGAAGTTTTAATTTAATTACTAAATTAAAATATATACTAATTTTATCATTATTCTATACAAACCAATATTACATATATTATCTTAATAAACTACTTAAAAATAATATAAATCTTATTCTAACAAAAATTATTTATAACAAACTAAAGATTAACACTTCCAATTCTACTAATTTTTATTCAAAATATACATTTTTAACATTTTATTTTAAAGCTTATCCCCTAAAATATTACTTTTTATATATAAAATACTATATAATTAATATAATACAATAAAAAAACTAAATTAAATTTATTTCTTAAGAAACTAGATATCTTAAAAAACGTATAACGTTTCATTTCTAATATAATATTTTAAAAATTTATGCCACAATTAAATTTATATTATATTAGCTCTTTATAATTCGAGAACACTAAATAATTAAATTATTTTAATAAACCCTGATACACAAGGTACAAAAAATTAATTTTTCTTTTTAAAAAATAAATCTCTATATATTTATATTATCTATCTCTATACAAATTAACTATAATAAAATTTTTATATTCTAAAATATACTAATATCAAAAATATTTTTTTTATATATATATATATATTATAAATTTTTCCTTTCAAATTAAATTGATTTTCACAACTAACTTTTTAATGTAAATAAAATGCTTTTTTACAAGCTCTAATTTGCCATTCCAGGTACACTTTCCAGTACACCTACTATGTTACGACTTATCCCTCTTTAGAGAGGGAGCGACGGGCGATATGTACATATTCTAGAGCTATACTCATATAATTAAACTAAACTATATTACTTTCAAATCCACTTTATAAAATAATGTTAATTATTTTAACCATCTAAATAATTTTATTGTAACCCATCTCTCCTTATCTATACGCTGTATCTTGATCTGATTTTTTTTATACTTATAAATTTTGAACATTCCAAATTCTTTAAAAACATTCAACCTACGACGATATACAAACCTTTAAAATAAGTACGATTAATCGTGGACCATCAATTATAGGACAGGTTCCTCTGAGTAGACTAAAATACCGCCAAATTCTTAAAATTTCAAGAACATAACTACTACTATTCAAGCATCTAAAATTTGCATTTTTAATAATAGGGTATCTAATCCTAGTTTTTTATAAAAATCTCATAAACTCATTTTTCACATTTAAAAAATTAATTATATTTACTAATTTCACCTAATAAATACAACATAAATTAATAATAAAATAACTTATTATATACTGAACAAATTTAATTGTATTGTTTGTGTAACCGCAACTGCTGGCACAAACTTGGTCAATACTATTATAAATTCCTAAATCAAAATTTCTTTTAAATTTAATCTTCACTATTGCAATTCTTTAATTAAATATATAGAATAATTTATCTTTTTAAAATAAATTCATTAAACACTAAAATTTACATATAAAATAATTTAAAAATTAAAATCTCAAGCTAGAATAAAACTTTATTTTTTTTTCAATATACATAAATTATATAAAATAAAAGTACCCCCCTACCATTTTAATTAARTTTAAACTAAATCACCTTTTAAAGAATAAAATTAATTCAATAAAGCTGTAAAACGGTATCTCCCCTACCATTTTAATTAAGTTTAAACTAAATCACCTTTTAAAGAATAAAATTAATTCAATAAAGCTGTAAAACGGTATCTCCCCTACCATTTTAATTAAGTTTAAACTAAATCACCTTTTAAAGAATAAAATTAATTCTATTAAGCTTAAATTTCAATACATGAAATTTCCCCAAATTCCATGTAATAAATTTAAGCTTAATATTAAATCTTAACTAAATTTCAGCACGAATATCTTCCCCAAAATTTCGTATAATAAAATTTAAACTTTATATAACCCCACCTAGTTCTCCCCTCAAACCAAACTATCTAAATTAATTCTATTAAGCTTAAATTTCAATACATGAAATTTCCCCAAATTCCATGTAATAAATTTAAGCTTAATATTAAATCTTAACTAAATTTCAGCACGAATATCTTCCCCAAAATTTCGTGTAATAAAATTTAAGCTTTATTGAATTAATTTTTAATGCCTTAAATTTATTTCCAATTTATTTTTATTATATAGTTTTTTATTTAAAAATAAAACTTTATACCTAAAATTATATACATAAATTATATTTAAAATTTATAATTTAAAGAACTATAAAAATTAAATTAAAATTTAAAATCTATCTAATTTATAGATAAACAAATTAAATTAAACTAACTTACCTGATAAATTTAACTATATACGCGCAGGTATATTAATTATTTAATTATAATATAATACATTTGTTTTATTAAATAATTATTAAGCAAAATAGCATTAATTTATTATATAAAAGATCTAGATACTATTAATTTAAAGTAAATTTTTTTTTTTTTTGTAGTATAATTTATACTAATATACGGCATTTAATATCTTCTATATAAATGTTTATATTATTTATATTTATCTATTTATAATTCTTAATAATAATTTAGATAATTATTAATTTATATATTAAATATTTATATATATATATATAATAATAAGGATATATATATATATATGTATATAGATAAATTAAATTTAGTTATATATAAAAAAATTAATATTAATTTTACTTTTAATTTTTTCTTTAATTTAAACTATTGGATATTCAGATTCTAATATATTATAATATATCAACCATTAATGAATAACTTTATATATATAATAAAAATGTTAATTAATATATCAATTCATATGAATATATAATATTAATAAATAAATTCTTAATAAATAATAATGATAATATATATATATTGTATATTAATGTACTATATATATAAATTCATTAAACATTTATATTTGATACCCCCCCAAAATTTTTTCTAAAAATGTGAAGTTTCAATTTAATTAAAATTTTCTACAATGGTCAAAAACGGCCAAAAAATGGAAAATAAAATGTGCACAGAAAATGCACATAAAATGCACATTTTTGAAAATTTCCGATTTTTGAAAAACCGTTTGAACCAAACCTCTGATGTACCTTTTTTCGCCCCCCCTGATTACTAAAATTTATCCTCAATTACTAAGGTTTATCCGCATTTTTGCGACAGGAATTTTGAGTATAAAATCAATTCCACACTAAATTTTTTTTTTTTTTTTTGTGTCATTTCTCCAACATGGGCAATTTTTTTTTTAGTCGAAGGACAAATTTTAGTAAAAAAAGTTTGAAATTAGGTTAAACCCTTGTTTAACCAAAAACTATTACTTTTCAATATTATACCCAATTTTATTTAAAATAAATTTTATTACACTTTTATTTATGCAAAAAGATCTTCTTATAAACTTTT